TTTTGTTATTGTAGATAATTGCATTTTGATTGAGTTATTGATATCTTATTGATATTATTGATATAAGGCAAAAAATAATGACGAAGGTAAAGTAGACCAAAAAAGCCTTTGAACTCACTCACACAATAAAAAACCCTTCCATTCTCAAAAGATAATAGAGAATAGAAGAAATCATACTTTATATACAATATCTTATATCTTAATTAAATTATATGTAATGATCAATCAATTCCAGATTAATTCTATATCTACACATGGCAAAATCCTATCAACAATGGATTTCATAGATATTGATTTGCACTGGAATTGACGAACAACCACTACTAATATTAGTGTTTATTAGGTTAGAATAGAAACCTAAATGGGGCGTGGCCAAGTGGTAAGGCAACGGGTTTTGGTCCCGCTATTCGGAGGTTCGAATCCTTCCGTCCCAGAGTATCCATTATATTATATCAATATCAGAAAAAAGATTGCTTTTTTGAGCAGCCCTTTCCTTTGTTTTCTAATTCTAATATCGAATAGAATGGGATTCTTTTTTCTAATTTTTTTTTTGATGATGCCTCTTCCTTTCTGAATCATCTTTTTTTTCTCGAGCTTAATTGAGATACCCAGATTTAACTTAATCCATTTATTATCCAGGTTAGATAGGAACATAGATCACAATAATTTTTAATAAAAAAGGTAGGACGGCCTTTCATTCTATGGCCATCCCCCGTATATTCATATTGAAGTTAATTACTTAGAAATTAGGTCCCATATCCATATTTATTTTAATTTTCAATTACGCTGAAATATGATGGTCTGTTATATATCATATCAATATTTTTGATCCACTTATCCATTTATCCATAAATCGTTGGTGGTTTAATTCAAAAAGAAACATGGATTTATCTGTGATAAAACAATGTGGTACTTAGTCAAAAACATTATTAATGATGTGGAAGTAGTAAATTGTTTTAATTAGATTTTTATAAATCTTTTTAATGGCTTATTCTGAGTCCTTTATATTCGAAGAAGTGTGAGATGGGTGACTCAATCCTATCGAGTCATGGAGATTCAAAGACGAACTAATTTATTCATTTTAATGAAATATAGATATATAGAAATTACATTTAGAAATATGGGGATTAATAAATTATTGCTGAGACTTTTTCAGAAAATATATATCCATTGGTAACGATATAAAGGGACAAAAGCATAGATTACCATTTACCAACAACCAATGACTATTCATGATTCCATAATTGAATCAATTACATACTGGTTCCAAACGAGAGGAATGTTATGGTAAAACTTCGTTTGAAACGATGTGGTAGAAAGCAACGTGCGACTTGAAGGACATGATCCGCTGTGGATGTAAGAATCCACCATTTTATTAGGAATGAAAGTGCTCTTGGCTCAACATCCTTTGTTCTACTCAACCAGAAACCTCAGCTTTTGGGGGGTTATAATGTAAATAGTACATGATGGAGCTCGAGTCGAAAGTATTAATTAATTTCTCAAGGGCAAGGGTCTAGGGTTAGTACCAATGAATAAGTTGGAACAACTTCGTAAGTATATCTTCGATATAGAAATTGAAAGGATTCAATTCGAGAAAGTTTTCATAATTTTAATAAAAAAAATAAAATTTTTTGGACTTTATAAAACTTTTTCGGTCAAAAGTGTAACACGCGGGAATCAACCGTTCTTATGATTCTTTGATAGATTTGATAGAAAGAAATCACAAAAAAAGGTATGTTGCTGCCATTTTGAAAGGATTAAGGATCACCGAAGTAATGTCTAAACCCAATGATTCAAAGAAAAGATAAAGGATTCTGGAACAAGGAAACACCATTTTTAATTGTCTCAACAACTAAATCAGAATGAAGAAAAAAAAAAAAAGATTCTAAATCAAAACAAGACAAAAAGGGGGTTAGAGACCACTCAATAAATGAAATGCTTAAGGATTGTCTTTGAGCTATTTGGAAGTTATCCAACTTGAGTTATGAGTACAAACTTTTTTTAGGAAAGAAAAAGGACTAAAATTCTAGTCTATAAAATTCTAGTCTATAAAATTCGAGTCTAATTGCTTGGATGATTTTATGGATCTATTTGCTATGATAATTCTATACATAGACATAAAACTTCTAATCATTTTTTCTTGAGCCGTACGAGGAGAAAACTTCTTATACGTTTCTAGGGGGGGGTATTGTTCATCTACATCTATCCCAATGAGCCGTCTATCGAATCGTTGCAATTGATGTTCGATTCCGAAGAGAAGGAAGAGATCTTCAGAAAGTTGGTTTTTATGATCCGATAAAGAATCAAACTTATTCAAATGTTCCTGCTATTCTATATTTCCTTGAAAAAGGCGCTAAACCTACGGGAACTGTTCATGATATTTCAAAGAAGGCAGAGATTTTTAAGGAACTTCGCTTTAATCAAACGAAATTTGGTTAATTAAATTTTAATTAAATTCTAGGGGGTATCATTCATATATCTCATATATAGTCTAACTTTA